CTCGCATATTTCAAAAATATTCAAATTTCGAAATTAGAAGTAATCAAATAATATCACCGAGTTACTAATGAAAAAAAAGAATTCTTTTTTTTTTTTTTACGTTTTTTTGATTTCATCAATTCGATTTATATGTCATAATAGAGCCTAATCTGAATGGAGATAGAAAAAAGAAAGATACCACTAAATTAAATACAAATTCTTATTTTGTTTTCTGGATAGTGTATGGACTATAAATAAAAAAAGGTTATATCATATTGTTTTTTTGTTCTAGAATAGAAGCATTTTCTGTTATTTTCCCATCTCTATTTATATGAAATTCGTATAGTAGTATATATAGAATTATAATCTAGAAAATCTATAGGAATAGCTAAATAATGACATAAAGAGACCGATCATTTTGTTTTAAAACTAGATGTCTTTGACATCCAACTATGGCACTGAATAACCTTTTTTTTGAATGGCAGTTCCAAAAAAACGTACTTCTACATCAAAAAAGCGTATTCGAAAAAATGTTTGGAAAAAGAAAGGCTATTGGGCGGCGTTGAAAGCTTTTTCATTAGCGAAATCTCTTTCTACGGGTAATTCAAAAAGTTTTTTTTACGACAAATAAATTTGGAGTAATCTGAATTGGTTTAACTCGAATCAGATACAAAGGTTTTCTTTTTTGAATATTTTTTTTTTCATTTCCGGGCTGGGGATTGTTATTTTCCCCATCGCCCATTGGTTATGTTAGTGTTATAATAATTTGTTATTTTTATACAATTTATAATACTAAATAATTAAATAATAATAATTTTTATATTTATACTATAGCTATAGCTGAGTACATATATCTTATAGAATATATAAGAGCTTTAACTGGGTTGTCGAAACGAATCCATTAAGTTTAAATTTTGTAACTTTATGAATCATTATTTCTATGAATTACTATATATCCTTCCCTTGCTTTCAACCAAATTGAGAAAAACCCCCTTTCTAATTTAGTGGATATACAAATAATGTATCAATTTTAAGTGATCTAAAAAAATCCTATGTTTGTATAAGAAGATCAATCAAGATCTATTTTTAGAATTCGAAATTCGAAATACTTTTTTACTTTTTTGAAGTATGGTACAATTATGACAGGAATCGAAACGCTTTTTATATAACGTAACGTGTACAACCCAATATCTAGTTGGTTTGATAAATCCTTAAAACGCAAAATCCTAACAATTAATACAAAGTTATACAAATTACATAAATCTTTTGAAATCGTTGGATGTGGTACTGAAATTGGGATCTCGCAAAATCATATTTTTTCATTCATTTATTCATTCAATTGATAAGCATTTTTTTTATAGATTCATAAAAATGATATAAAAGAATGAGAAATGAATCAGTAAAAATTTAAAATATTTAAAATAATAAAGAACATTTTTTTGTTGAATTTTATCTATGAATTGAAGTTCCAACTAGTTAGTTTAGTTACAATAGAGGAGTTCTCTTTTAGGAAAACACAAACTAAAAAATCTCTGTTGACGAAATAATTAAATAAAAGAATAATTAAATAAAACGATACGATAAATAATAAAGATTCTTTTTGAACCTTTAAATTGCTATTTAAACGAATTTAAACGAGTTTTTATTAATCAATTTAAATTAAATGCTTCCTAAAAAATTTGACATTTTACATTGAATTGACCCCTTCGCCTTCAATCTCGACGATTGAATAAAAAATGGGTTATTATGATTTCGAGCAAGCCGCTATGGTGAAATCGGTAGACACGCTGCTCTTAGGAAGCAGTGCTAGAGCATCTCGGTTCGAGTCCGAGTGGCGGCATAGTATCTTCTAAAAGAGATAGAATAAGTCCTATAATGAATTTAATTCCTGATTTCCATTCCATAAAATCTAGAAACCCTCGCTTTTTTCATAATTTTTATGATTTTTTCAACTTTAGAGCATATATTAACTCATATATCCTTTTCAGTCGTTTCAATTGTAATTACAATTCATTTTTTAACCTTATTCTTATTAGTCGATGAAGTCGTAGGACTATATGATTCATCAGAAAAGGGCATGATAGTTACCTTTTTCTCTATAACAGGATTATTAGTCACTCGTTGGATTTATTCAGGACATTTCCCATTAAGTGATTTATATGAATCATTAATCTTTCTTTCATGGGGTTTCTCCCTTATTCATATGGTTTCCCATTTTAAAAAGGGTAAAAATGGTTTAAGCGCAATAACCGCACCAAGTGCTATTTTTACCCAAGGCTTTGCCACTTCGGGTCTTTTAACCAAAATGCATCAATCCGCAATATTAGTGCCTGCTCTCCAATCCCAGTGGTTAATGATGCACGTAAGTATGATGGTATTAGGCTATGCAGCTCTTTTATGTGGATCATTATTATCACTAGCTCTTCTAGTCATTACATTTCGAAAAACCATAAAGATTATTGGTAAAAACAATAATTTATTAAATCAGTCATTTTCGTTTGGCGAAATCCAATACATGAATGAAAGAAGCAATGTTTTATTAAACACTTATTTTCTTTCTTCTAAAAATTATTACAGGTATCGATTGACTCAACAATTGGATCGTTGGAGTTATCGTATTATTAGTCTCGGGTTTCTCTTTTTAACCATAGGAATTCTTTCGGGAGCCGTATGGGCTAATGAGGCGTGGGGATCATATTGGAATTGGGACCCAAAGGAAACTTGGGCATTTATTACTTGGACCATATTCGCGATTTATTTACATACCCGAACAAATACAAATTTTGAAGGTGTAAATTCCGCACTTGTGGCTTCTATGGGATTTATTATAATTTGGATATGCTATTTTGGAGTCAATCTATTAGGAATAGGTTTACATAGTTATGGTTCATTTACATTAACATCTAATTGAATAAAGAGGCTAAGCCTACCAAATACTAACATAGGACAGCGTATATATAAGAAAACTTATTGTAAGCGGTCAAGAACCTTTTGAATCACTCCACTACTTGATTCAAAAGGTTCTAACAAAAGCCAAAGATGTCTGATTAAAATTCAATTGAATTCTTTTACCTTTTTTTACTTAACTAAAACTTAAGAGAAGAAAAAAAGACTTCTTTTTTTTTCACTGTACAACGAACAATTTTAAAAATCATAGGATTCCTTTTTGATTTTTTGTTTTATTCATGAAAACTATCTATAAAAATAATTATATAGAATAGTTTCGACCTTCTCACCTGATAATGAGAGGACGAAATCCGGATAAATACCAATACCTATTACTGGTAGAAAGATAGAGATCGAAACAAATAACTCTCGTGGTCCAGAATCAAAAAAATAAGAACTTTGAGCATTAAATAGCTTGTATCCATAGAACATTTGACGTGACATAGCTAATGAATAAATAGGAGTTAATATCATTCCAATTGCCATTACGAAAGTAATTAGTATTTTTGGCATTAAAAAATATTTTTGGCTGGTAATTATTCCAAAAAAGACTATCAATTCTGCAACAAAACCACTCATGCCCGGTAATGCAAGAGAAGCCATGGATAAGATACTGAACATCGTAAATAGTTTTGGAATCGGAATAGCCATTCCACCCATTTCGTCGAGATAAACAAGACGCATTCTATCATAACTCGTTCCTGCCAAGAAAAAAAGTGCAGCACCGATAAATCCATGAGATATTATTTGTAAAATAGCTCCGTTGAGTCCCGTATCAGTTATAGAACCAATTCCTATAATTATGAAACCCATATGAGATACGGAGGAATAGGCTATTCTTTTTTTTAAATTCCGTTGACCAAGGGAGGTTGAAGCTGCATAAATTATTTGCATTGTACCCATTATTATCAACCAGGGAGAAAATATGGAATGAGCATGGGGTAATAATTCCATATTGATCCGAACTAATCCATATGCTCCCATTTTTAATAAAATTCCGGCTAGAAGCATACAAGTACTGTAATGTGCCTCCCCGTGGGTGTCTGGTAACCACGTATGTAAGGGTATAATCGGCGATTTGACAGCAAAAGCAATAAGAAATCCAATATAGAATATTATTTCCAGTGCGACCGGATACGATTGATTAGCTAATGTTTCAAAATTTAATGTTGGTTCATTAGAACAGTATAAACCGATACCCAAAACCCCTATTAATAGAAAAATGGAACCCCCCGCAGTGTACAAAATAAATTTTGTAGCCGAGTACAGACGTTTCTTTCCCCCCCACATGGATAGAAGTAGATAAACGGGAATTAATTCGAACTCCCACATGATGAAAAAAAGTAAAAGGTCTCGAGAAGAAAATGATCCTATTTGACCACTGTACATTGCTAGCATCAGGAAATGGAATAATCGCGAATCTCGAGTAACTGGCCAAGCCGCCAAAGTAGCTAACGTGGTGATAAATCCTGTCAGTAAAATGGGCCCTATAGAAAGTCCATCTATTCCCAATCTCCAGTAAAAATCAAAAAAATTTATCCATTTATAATCTTCCGCCAGCTGGATTAATGGATCGTCCAATCGGAAATGATAACAAAATGCATAGGTTGTTAGAAGGAGTTCGAATATGCATATATACATGGTATACCACTTAATTAGCTTATTTCCTCTATGAGGAAGAAAGAAAATTAAAGAACCTGCAAATATTGGTAAAACTACAATTACTGTTAACCAAGGAAAATAATTCGTGGTAAAGACAAGATACACTTGGACCAGAAAAACCCGTGCTAAAAAAAAAAGTCTTTTTTAGCACGGGTTTTTTCAGTAAAAAAATCAAATGGATTCAAAATGTATTCAAGTAGGGTTTTCTGGAACGTATCAATAAGCTAGACCCATGCTTCGAGTTGTTTCATGCCATAAATAAACTCGAACGCTCAAGAAATCGGTTGGACAAGCGGATTCACATCTCTTACAACCAACGCAGTCTTCTGTTCTTGGAGCGGAAGCAATTTGCTTAGCTTTACAGCCATCCCAAGGTATCATTTCTAACACATCGGTGGGGCAGGCTCGGACACATTGAGTACACCCTATACATGTATCATAAATTTTTACTGAATGTGACATGGGATCTATAAATTTTTGAACATCATAAAATTTCAATCTAGTAAACTTGTAAATGAATCATTATAGTTAAACACCAGATGAATCAACGATTTACCAGAAATTTTCTAATCAATTTCCTTCAGGATCAACTCATAAGAAAGGACCAAGATACTTTGATTTCTTACGTTTTCGAAAACAGGATGTAGATTCGAGCATATTGGACATGCTAATTAAAATTGGTGAATCTTAGAATTTAATATTATTAATATTACTTATTCAACAAAGTTGATTGATTGATACGGGTTGATTTTCTGTTACGATAAATTGAGGAAACAATAGCTGATCCAATAGCTGCTTCAGCGGCTGCAATAGCTATAACAAAAATTGAGAAAATATTTCCTTTTAATTGCCGACTATCAAAAAAATCAGAAAATATTACAAAATTTATATTAACCGCATTCAGTAGAAGTTCAAGACACATAAGGGCCCTAACCATATTTCGACTCGTGATCAATCCATAAATACCGATAGAAAATAAATAGGCACTCAAAACAAGTATATGTTCGAGCATCATTGACCAACTCCTTATCAATTTCGATTCATTTAAATATGAACAATAATTCAAGGGATTTGATTGACTAGACTAGAACAACAAGAATATATTGGAAATATATCGACTAAACGAATTTCCATTTTATACACGAACAATATTCAACTAGAATTCAAGGAAAATAGATGCGATAAGACAGAAAAAAGTTTCATTTTGATTACTTGCTATTTCTAGGCTATTTCTAGTTAGAAAGATTTATTACTGACGAGCCACAGCAATTGCACCTATCAAAGCAACTAAAAGAATTATTGAAATGAATTCAAATGGAAGAAAAAAATCTGTTGCTAAATGAATTCCAATTTGTTGACTATTACTTATCAAATCTTGTTCTATAATTTGGTTTGATCTTGTAGTCCAAATAATCCCGTACCATGATGTATCTAATATAGTAGTAATTAGCGAAACAAGAATACTTGTACAAACTAACGAAGTAAGGCCATTCCCAATGGTCCACAGATTAAAATCTTTATAATATTCTGAACCATTCATGAACATCACAGCAAATAGGATTAAAACATTTATGGCTCCCACATAAATAAGGAGCTGGGCAGCAGCTACAAAATGAGAATTTGAGAGAATATAGAATAAGGATATACAAACAAGAACCAATCCCAATGAAAAGGCAGAATAAATTGGATTGGTAAGTAATACCACTCCCAGGCCCCCTAATATAAGACCCGATCCCAGAAAAACTAAAAGAAAATCGTGTATTGGTCCAGGCAAATCCATTATATAGAGATAAATAAATCGAAATGCTTTTCATGATCTTATTGATCCGACCAGGAATTTTTGTTTATGATATGTTCCTAATTGAATAAAATCCTAATCTATTAGATCTATTAGGTGTGAATTGATCTAAGTACAATTATTGGACAGTTTTGTTTTTGATTCTTTTTTTTTTGTTTGTCCGAAAGGTTTTTTTTTTGAAACTATATATTTCGAAATAATTACGAATATATTAATCGATTTTCAATAAAAATGAATTCGAAATTCTTATCAACCAGTTAATTTGTAATTTCATTTTTATTTATTGACCAAACAAAGAGAAAGGAGAAAGGCCTCATTCTTTTAATTTAAACCAAACATTCTTTTAACTTAAACCAAAACGGAACCTTATAAAGAATTGGAAATCTATCTTTAATAGAATAGGAGGTTTACTTACTCAGTTTTTCTTTGAGGCGAATTCAAAATTGTTCGAATTGTATAATCGTCAATTACTGACATCGGTAAACGGCCCAAAGCAATTTGATTATAATTCAATTCGTGACGGTCGTAAGTAGAAAGTTCATATTCTTCAGTCATTGATAAACAATTTGTTGGACAATACTCAACGCAGTTACCACAAAATATACAAATTCCGAAATCAATACTGTAATTAAGCAATCGTTTTTTTCGAATATCCGTTTCAAATTTCCAATCAACAACAGGTAGATCTATAGGGCATACACGAACACACACTTCACAAGCAATGCATTTATCAAATTCAAAATGGATTCGCCCGCGGAAACGCTCCGATGTGATTAATTTTTCATAAGGGTATTGAATAGTTACGGGTAAACGATTTGCGTGGGATAAGGTAATCATGAAACCTTGACCAATGTACCTTGCTGCTCGGACTGTTTGGTGGCCATAATTCATGAACCCAGTTACCATAGGAAACATATTGTGAATATCGATGAATATTTTTATGTTTGTTTCTTTCTCTTGTTTGAACCAAGTCATGAATCTTATATTCTTTTTTTCTTTACAGTGAAAGAAGTTGGAAAGAAGTTGTTAATAATAGATTACCGAGAGAAATGGGTAAAAGAAATTTCCATCCAAGATTTAATAATTGGTCCATTCTTAACCTAGGTAAAGTCCATCTTGTTGCGATAGAAATAAACAAAAACAAATAAGTTTTAGCTAATGTAATAAAGATACCAATTGTCGTTCCAAAGATTCCATTCATTTTATTTATTTCAAATAGCTCAGGGACGAATACGTACGGAATGGAAATATTCCACCCCCCCAAGTAAAGAACTGTTATAAATAACGAAGAAAGTAATAGATTTAGATAGGAAGCAACGTAAAATAAACCAAATTTTATACCCGAATATTCGGTTTGATACCCTGCTACTAATTCTTCCTCGGCTTCTGGTAAATCAAAAGGTAATCTCTCACATTCTGCTAGAGAAGAAATTAGAAAAACGATAAACCCTATTGGCTGACGCCACAAATTCCATCCCCAAAAACCATATTTTGATTGCGCCTCAACTATATCAACTGTACTTGAACTGTTAGATAATTATAGTCGATGATAACATCACTGTTTCCATCGCTAGTCCAAAACCGTACATGAGGTTTTCAACTCATACGGCTCCTCGTGGGTCACAAATAAATTTAAGGACCGAATCCGTATTATTTATCTTCGTATGGTTGTAGAATAGATAGAGAAAAAATGGATTGGAAGGTCCAAAATTATACCACTGGAATTCTGTCTGCTATATTATGACGAAAAAAAAAAGTGCTTCGGAATTGATCTCACCCCGTTAATAATTTCAATTTTTATTTGTTGAGTAATAACTTAAGCCTTCAATAAAATACTTCTTGTAGAAATATCAATAGATATTTCAACCCATTGTTTTCGATTACGAAAAAAAAAAATTTCTGTTTTATTCTTTATTGTTTCTTTTTTTTCGTTCCTATTCTTCTTTCTGATCTGAGAAAACTACGAATGGGGGCTTAAACTAAAAAATAGTAAAGGATTATTTCGTTCCTGATAGTCATTACTTTAATCGGTGGATAGGAGCATACTCTGGACCGGAATCGGGGGGAGTACTGCCTACTCATTTCTACTAATTTTAAGCCCCAATTAGTATTCTTTTTATGTTATCCAGAAATATCCTTTTAGTTTTATATAATTTACATAATCTCCATTACTAATCCTTTGTGTACTTTGGTGTTCCTAATCATCCACTCATTTTTTTTCTTCAATCCCCCGTTTGCTTGGCAATACATGTATGGGAATCCATACAAAGGATAGCGAAAACTATATACGGTTGATCTTTTGAGCCCGCTTCAAGCTAGATTGACTAATCAACCCGTCTTGGGGTAAAGACTTCTTCCTCTTATGTTTTCTTCCACTTAACTCTTGTACATAGGAAATGAGATTCAATTTTTTTTTTTTTAATTTACTGCGAATTTATAAGCTGCTTTCTTTCACTCATATATAACTAGCTAATTTAGTTTATCAACCTGAAGGATAATAAAAAACGAAGATATCTATTCAATCCATTCAGCTCATTTTCTAGAACGAAAGGAATAGGGAAAATAAAAGTTTCTATTTCAACGATTTCAACGAATCGCACGTAGAGATATTGATAAAACACATAGAGTTAATGGTATTTCATAACTAATCGATTGAGCAGCAGCTCGCAGACCACCTAAAAAGGAATATTTATTATTTGATCCGTATCCTGACATAAGAAGTCCAACAGGAGCAATACTTGAAATCGCAATCCATAAAAAAATACCGATATTGAGATCGGCTAAAATGAGGCGAGAGCTAAAAGGAATTACTGAAAAACTTAGTAAAATTGATATGACTGCTATAGACGGTCCAATACTGAATAAACGAGTATTTCCTCTAGATGGAAGAATATTCTCTTTGAAAAGCAGTTTTGTTCCATCTGCTAGAGCTTGAAGAATTCCCAAAGGACCAGCGTATTCAGGCCCAATACGTTGTTGTATTCCTGCGGATATTTCTCTTTCTAACCATACAATTACTAGTACACCTATTGTGATTCCCAATACAAGAGTCAAAATAGGGACAAACATCCATATGATCCCATAGACCTCTTTTAAAGATTCCAATCTGTAAAAGGAATTGATATCTTGTACTTCTGTTGTATAAATTATCATTTCAACGATCAACTTCTCCCATAATGATATCTATGCTACCTAGTATCGTCATAATATCAGCCAATTTCATTCTTTTAACTAACTGAGGAAGAATTTGCAAATTGATAAAACCTGGCGGGCGAATTTTCCATCTCCAAGGAAAACCACTTTGATCCCCTATCAGAAAAATTCCTAATTCTCCTTTTGGGGCTTCCATTCTCGCATAAAGTTCTTGTCTCGGTAATTCAAATGTGGGAGAAGGTTTTTTACTAATGAATCGATATTCAAAATCATTCCATTCTGGATCCCTTTTTCGATCAAAGCATCGGATTTCTAAATTCTCATAGGGACCCCCCGGAATGCTTTCCAGGGCTTGTTGAATTATTTTTATGGATTCCGTCATTTCACTGATTCGGACTAAATAACGAGCTAATGAATCTCCTTCTTTTTGCCACTGGATTTCCCAATCAAATTCGTCGTAACACTCATAATGATCAACTTTACGAAGATCCCATTTGATTCCAGATGCTCGTAGCATTGGGCCGGATAAACCCCAATTTATTGCTTCTTCTCCACCAATAACGCCTATCTCTTCAACTCGTTCTAAAAAAATAGGATTTCGCGTAATAAGTTTTTGATATTCAACAATTCCTGTTAAAAAATAATCGCAGAAATCCAAACATTTATCTATCCAGCCATAAGGTAGATCGGCCGCTACTCCTCCGATACGAAAATAATTATGCATCATTCTCATACCGGTGGCAGCTTCGAATAGATCATATACTACTTCTCTTTCTCTGAAAATATAGAAAAAGGGGGTCTGTGCACCAATATCTGCCATAAAAGGTCCAAGCCATAATAGATGAGAAGCTATACGACTCAACTCCAACATAATTACTCTGATATAGCTGGCTCTTTTAGGGATTTGAATATTGCCCAACTGTTCTGGTCCATTTACGGTTATTGCTTCCGTGAACATAGTGGCTAAATAATCCCAACGCGTTACATAAGGCAAATATTGTATAATCGTTCGGTTTTCCGCAATTTTTTCCATTCCTCTGTGTAAATAACCTAATATGGGTTCACAGTCAACAACATCTTCACCATCTAGAGTAACGATGAGACGAAGAACACCGTGCATTGATGGGTGGTGAGGTCCCATATTGACTATCATAAGGTCTTTTTCTGTAGCTGATAGATTCATAAGTTTTTCCTCGATTCATTCTTACATGAATTGTTGAAAACGAAAAGAAGTACATCAAAATGAAAAATCTAACAAATCGACTAATTCCAAATTTTCAAATTAACGATTTTTTGATTCCCGAATATCCAACTCACTAATTAATTCTTTATAACGTATTTTATTTTTCTTTGCTAAATAAGACAGCAGCCGTTGACGTTTTCCTAGAATTTTACGTAGACCTCTCTGAGATAAATAGTCTTTTTTGTGCAATTCCAAATGCGAAGTAAGTCTTCGTATCTTATTGGTGAAACTGATTATTTGAAATTCAACAGACCCCTTGTTTTCTTCTTTTTTTTCTTGCAAAATAACTGAGATGAATGAATTTTTTACCATAAAACAAAATTTTCTCTCCCCCTTTTTTTGAATGTGAATTTTACCGATCAGTAATAATAATACCAGTCATTTTGATATGCACAATTATTTTAAGTTCGTTATGAACTTTATAATTTTTTCAAATAAAATTAATCAATCCGGTTTTCAATTTGATTCGTATAGGGATACAAAAGAGTGCTACATTTCTACAAAAGAGAAAATTTTAGAGTTCAAATAAGAGGATTGATTTTGTTGATTCATTTGTCGATCTAATTGATATGTATGTCATTAAATTAGTATCATCTATCAGAAGGGAATGGAAGACGATCCTTGTGCCCATCTATTTGTTTTCATATACCCAACACGGTCCATACATAATATATGGGAAAATGGACCATTAACGAATTTTCAAACGTGGATACATATGTATCCTTACCATACTGAAACGACTGCCATTATTAGTATTAAACCAATAGCGATTCATACAAGCTAAATCTTCTAATCGATAATTGGGCCAAAGAAAGAACTTTAATTTAATTAGTTTCTTTTTATCACTATCAAGATGTTTGTTTTTATTCAAAACTTGACCCCAATTTTTTACATTATTTAAAAATACTGGATTTCTATGCATACCATTTTTATCCCTTGAATTGAAAGAAATTCGAATTCGCAATTCTCGCCGGTGGTTAGTGGATAAAATATTTTCAGGAACAAACAAATCATAATGATTTTTGTCTTTATTTTCAGTCATTTTTTGATGTCTTGCAATGGATTCATCAAAATTCTTTTTATCAATATAGTTTTTTTCTTGGTATCTTTGATTAATTTGTTGTTTATTTTTATGAACCAATGAAATACTTATAGTTTGATATAGAATAAATTGTCCATCATTTTTGACAGACAGACGAACTGGCTCGATAATCAATATTCCTTTTTTCAGTAATTCTCTAAAAGTTAAAGCCTTCTGACTCATCAAAATATCCAGATTCAGTTCTCCCCTGTGAATAGAGGATATAACAATTTCGTTTGGATTTATCAGTTTAAGCAGTAAACTAGATGCTTTGATATTATTGATTATTCTTTTGTTTAAAGACTTATCCCATCTCAATTGAAAATGCAAAGACCTTTTTAGGAAGAAAGCAAGCTCCGCTTTCGTGTTGCTCTTGGATTGTTTTTTCTTTCTATGTTTTTTTCTGTCTGATTTACCATAATCTTCTTTAACATCTTTTTCTTGGTTTGATAGAACGGATCCAAAATTTCCTTGTTTTTGTGCATCTGATACAAGATCCCCTTCACCGATGGGTTCTTTTTCTTCTTGATTTCGATTCTCTAATGCAAGAATTTTTTTTTCATTCGGTGCTGTAAGGGGGTCCCTTTTTTTATTGTCAATAATCTTTTTATTAATGTTTCCATTTCCATGAAAAGTTAAAAGAAGTAATTTTATTGGTATGATCCATGGTTTAACCTTATATGCATTATATAGTAGCACAAATTCTGGGAAGAACCAAAGTTTCAGATTCGCTATAGGATAACTTAGTATTTCTTCATTCATTCCCATCCAATCAAAAGGGCTTCTTTTTTTCTTGGATGGGTTGCTTTCTTGATCTTGATAAATTGTGAAATAAAAAGGGTTCCCCTTATTAATTTTATCAATTTTTTGAAAATTATTAACCACAGTCTTAATATTTTTGTTACTCTTGGTACTGGTATTGACCCAGGACTCAATATCGGCCTTATTTCTAAGACAAAAATGAAGAATTCGCCAATTTAAAAATTTTCTATGCGAAAATTTCCCCATAGTATCTAGAATATCGTCTTCTCCTAGATAATTATGGAGAGGGATATCCCCCAGTGTATCAAAAAAGTTTCGTTTATCCATGTTGTAATTATAAGAAATCTCTTTCCTCTTATTTACTTGGAATGGCGATCCATAAGTATATGAGTCCCTCTTATCTTGATAATTAATAGATTTATATGATAAAAAATCATATCCATAGTGTTTTTTAAAATTCGATTTTTTATATTTTTGTTCTTGATTCAGTTTATATTCTTGATTCAGTAATGAATTCGCTTGAAAATCATTTTTTTTTTCGTAATGAATTAATCTTTCTTTTTCATCTGAATCCCATTTTGTTAAATCTTTATTTTGAGCCATATAGTGTTGATTGACTCTATTTCGCCAATGTCCTGGTACTAATCTAAGCCATCTACTCTGAAATAAATCGTATTGATAATGACTCCTTAACCAGTTTTTCCATTCATTCATTCCAGAATGCCAAAAGATTTTCTGTCTTAACCCATAATGATGTCTTAATCTGGAATGAGATATTCCTTGTTCTTCAAAATAATCTTTTATTTCATTTTTCAGAAAAAGAGATGTTCCGTGATATTGAAGGATAGGTTTGAATTTATAAAAACTAATAACTTGGGTTTGTGATAATTTGTAAAATACATATGCTTGTGAGAGGGAGGATAAGTCACAAAAAGCTTTTGCATTTTTATTTCGAATACTAATATTAGCAATATTAGAAAGTGAGTTTTGTAGAGTTGCAATAAAATGAATTGTAGTTTTAGTTGTTTTATTAATTCTTTCTTGATTTGCTTCATTATTGTAAATGAGTTTCTCAATTTTTTTTTTTGTTGATTCACGAAAAAGTTGTGTACTGGTTCTTGGAATATTAATGATATATCGAATAATATCTATGTATATCTTTTCAATGAAAAATTTTATAAAAAAATAGAATTTACGGATTAATCGAATATTTCTTCTTTTTAATATTTGCCAAAATTTTTTTGATGATTCTAATATTTTATCCTGATAACTTATTTTGTTAGAACTAATATTTATTTCTTGAGTTATAAATTCGTTTTTCTTGTCTTTTATAATTTTTTCTATTTGATTTTTGATTGTGTTTGTTCTCTTAGTCAGATCTTTTTTTTTTTTTTCTGTTAATGAATAATTTGCCCACTCCCGAGATTGAATTTGAAGGGATAATTTGTGAATCATCTTATTACTGATTAGCGAATCTTTTTTTGTTTCGCCCAATTCATATATTTCTCTCAACCTAAAAAATGGAATTGGATTCCTTTTTGAAAGTTCTTTTATTATTCCCTTTAGAAATAGAATACTTTGAGTGATCCATTTTTTTGTTTCTTTTGAGACTTTTCGAAACAATTTTGTTCTTTCTTTTAAAATTGTTAAAGCTATAAAACAGTTAGCTTTCAATTTTTTAATTTTTTTTTTTAGTTCTTTAAAAATAGGCTCAAAAAACGAACGCCGTTTTCGAGGAGAACCGAAAGGTAGTTCAGTTTCCATTCCCCAAACTGTTAAAAAGCAAAAATCAATCTTTTTACCTTTCGGTTTTTTCATTGGATCTTTATGAGAGGTTTCTAGTTTAAATCTGTGCCAAGGTTTCAGGCAAAAAGTAAATAGGATCTTTATCTGAATACCTTCTCTTAACCAGTTTTTTGGCAATTCTGTTTGGGATAATGGGACACCATCATAAGTGCATTTAACATGCATTTCTCGATTCCAATCCTTGAAATCCTCGGACCACTCAGGCAATTGGAATAATAACATACGGGCAGTGTTTTTAGCTATTATCAATGAAGGTAAGATAATATATTTTCTAAGAATCGATTGTGTTATTAACAGGAAGCTTCTTATTATTTGAGCAAGTAAACTCCTAGCCCAAGCTTTTTCTATTTCTAGCCGCATTTTCTCTTCTCTTTTGTATTTTTCTCTTTTGCCCTCGTCTTTTTTCTTAATCTTTTTTTCTGTATAATCATAAATTTCTGATTCTTTGTTTTTATATATCCAATTTCGGGATATTCGTTTCATCGTCCCAGAAATATAAAAAGAAAAAAAGAGGGGTTTGTCTACTCTGTCCAAAAAAAGTGGGGAATGCACATTTGCTTGAAACAGTTC